CGATCAAGGAAATCGATCAAACGATCCCAATACCGTGAAAGAGAAACTTCCCAGATCCAGGGAAGCTTATCATAAAGGGCTTCGACAAGGGGTTTTATTCGTTCTTTGAGCAAAAAGATAAAGATCGGATAGATTCGAACCGCAATTGCAAAGGTAATAACTACTATGCCAGCCCAAATCATGATCTTCACCAACTTGGATTTGGTTCTCTCGCGAAAATCGCGAGTTGCAGAGATGAGAACCATGAAAAGCAAGATCCCGAATAAGAAAACAGAAACCGAGGAAACCACAAGAGTGAAGACTAGTAGAGTCTCGTCTTTTGTCATTCTTTGCTCCTTTTTCACTCAATGATTCATTCGAATTTCCCGACCAAAAATTCTATATGTCTATTCTATGATATTTCTATATATATAGAATATGATATCTAATATGACACCCGATTTGTCAAAGGGATTGGATTGGTGACTTACCCATTCAGTGACTTTGGCACTGGACGTTCCAAAAACGGGTACTATCGGATCGGGTGAATTAGAGAATAGACAGAGATCCGTTGGCATTTCAGCCTTTCTTCTCCTTTCAGGGCCTATCCGAAAGAGAATCCAGTACCTCTTGGTCCTGAATATCAGAATAGGACGAACGAACCGGCCTCCGCGGATATCTTTGCTTCGGAACAAAACCCTGCAATCAAATAGATTGTCCCAAGGGCGCCATATTCTAGGAGCCCAAGTTATGCTATTGAAAATTCGTTCCTCTAGCAGTTCCGGTTTGACCATTCCGTTCCCTTTTTCAAACTCCACTTCTTTTCATATAGCAATCCCTGATCAAAGAGAGAACAATATCCATTTCAAAACATTTCTAACGGATTCCTTGGTTCGGACCGACGAAGTAATGGCACTCAATTATTATCAACCTGACTGCAATCTTTTTCTGTCGGTAAGGATTGCACCAGAGCACCTTCTACTTCTAATAGGCCATGAACTATAGATAGAGAAGAATCATTCTGAGCGAGTCCATAAGAAGCGACCCACTTTTTTTCATCGGTTCCGGGGGAAGACCAAAGATCTTGCGCGACCGGTCCGCCAGAAAAACTCAAAAGAGAAAGAAGTCTCGTTAATCTCTTCATGCTCGTTCCAAGTTCGAAGTACCCTTTGGCCAAAGAAAAACCCGCTTCCTGACACGATTGCCTCTTTATATAGATAGATTCTATGGGGTTATTACTTAGAAGTCTATTTTGTACAAGAGCCCCTCCTATCTGATAGAAAAGGGTCCCATGATCCCGAGCCGGTCTTACCTTGGCTCGCAAACCCCAAGTTTGTCTATGAAGAGCTAATCTAATTGTATTAGTTTCTATAATGGATTTCTTATGTGGAATACTAATGGATAGGGCCTCGTTGCTAAGTGCTACAAGATCTAGTGCACTGGAACTCGTGGTTATGGACCCGAATCCTTTAGTATGGAACATTGTGTTTTCCAAGTAAAAACCCCTAGTATATGAAAGAATGAAAAGGTGCTTTCGTTCTTGTGGAATAAGAAGCCCTCGTACCTTAATGAAAGGAAAATAGGAATTTTTCGTTAGGTATTTGACCAAATAGGATCGTCCAGTTCCTATAGAACCTATCACTAAAATACCCGATAGGGCTAAGCGGAACGAAAAGGGTTTTCCATGAGATGGTAAATGAAAACGATTAGCCCCACACGAGGTTTGGGAATAAGTGATTGTCTGATAATGAGCAAGGAATATACGTCTTTCTGCTAAAGAGGATCTATTAAACTCATAATTCATTAGATCCTTGTTATCAATGTCAACTAGGTATCATAAGTAAATGGATCCCGGTTGTTCAATCCTTTGATAACCAAGGTCATTCTTTGCTAAAGAGAAATGATCACTATGAGTCAGACTCAATAGAATTGGATCCATTCCAAATAGCGAGAATTAGGATTCTTGATCCCTCTCAATCTCTCTTTCAATTCGAGGATCCAGAGAGGTGTTTTCATAGTCATCTCCGAATATTTGCCATCTCCGAATATTTTCGATTTCATTTTTCTATGATATGTCTTTCTATATGAAAATTGGTTATTTACGATGTACGATGATCCCTGTTAAGCATCCATGGCTGAATGGTTAAAGCGCCCAACTCATAATTGGTAAATTTGCGGGTTCAATTCCTGCTGGATGCACGCGAACGGGAACGTTCCATAAGTCTATTGGAACTGGCTCTCTATCCATGGAATCTCATCCATCATTCATACATAACGAATTGGTATGGTATATTCATACCATAACATAAGAACAATAAGAACTCGAATTCTTATCGATACTGGAACTCAGAGCATAGGAGGGAAAGTCGATTTATGGATGGAATCAAATACGCAGTATTTACAGAAAAAAGTCTTCGTTTATTGGGAAAGAATCAATATACTTTTAATGTCGAATCGGGATTCACTAAGACAGAAATAAAGCATTGGGTCGAACTCTTCTTTGGTGTTAAGGTAGTAGCTGTGAATAGCCATCGACTACCCAGAAAGGGTAGAAGAATGGGACCTATTCTGGGACATACAATGCATTACAGACGTATGATCATTACCCTTCAACCGGGTTATTCTATTCCACTTCTAGATAGAGAAAAAAACTAAAGGAGAATACTTAATAATACGGCGAAACATTTATACAAAACACCTATCCCGAGCACACGCAAGGGAACCGTAGACAGGCAAGTGAAATCCAATCCACGAAATAATTTGATCCATGGACGGCACCGTTGTGGTAAAGGTCGTAATTCCAGAGGAATCATTACCGCAAGGCATAGAGGGGGAGGTCATAAGCGCCTATACCGTAAAATCGATTTTCGACGGAATCAAAAAGACATATCTGGTAGAATCGTAACCATAGAATACGACCCTAATCGAAATGCATACATTTGTCTCATACACTATGGGGATGGTGAGAAGAGATATATTTTACATCCCAGAGGGGCTATAATTGGAGATACTATTGTTTCTGGTACAAAAGTTCCTATATCAATGGGAAATGCCCTACCTTTGAGTGCGGTTTGAACTATTGATTTACGTAATTGGAAGTAACCAATTAGGTTTACGACGAAACCTAGAAATCGATCACTGATCCAATTTGACTACCTCTACGGGATAGACCTCAACAGAAAACTGTTGAGTAACGGCAGCAAGTGATTGAGTTCAGTAGTTCCTCATAGAAAATTATTGACTCTAGAGATATGGTAATATGGAGAAGACAAAATTGTTTGAAGCACGCACAGAACCGGAAGCGCCCCTTGTTTCAAAGAGAGGAGGACGGGTTATTCACATTTAATTTGATGGTCAGAGGCGAATTGAAAGCTAAGCAGTGGTAATTAAGACCCCCCGGGGAAAATAGGGATGTCTCCTACGTTACCCATAATATGTGGAAGTATCGACGTAATTTCATAGAGTCATTCGATCTGAATGCTACATGAAGAACATAAGCCAGATGACGGAACGCGGAGACCTAGGATGTAGAAGATCATAACATGAGCGATTCGGCAGATTTGGATTCCTTTCCTATATATCCACTCATGTGGTACTTCATCATACGATTCATATAAGATCCATCTGTCTAGAGATCGTCATATACATCTAGAAAGCTGTATGCTTTGGAAGAAGCTTGTACAGTTTGGGAAGGGGTTTTTTGAGAGAAAAGAAGAATCTACTTCAACCGATATGCCCTTAGGCACGGCCATACATAACATAGAAATCACACGTGGAAGGGGTGGGCAATTAGCTAGAGCAGCAGGTGCTGTAGCGAAACTGATTGCAAAAGAGGGTAAATCGGCCACTTTAAGATTACCATCTGGGGAGGTCCGTTTGGTATCCCAAAATTGCTTAGCAACAGTCGGACAAGTGGGTAATGTTGGGGTGAACCAAAAAAGTTTGGGTAGAGCCGGATCTAAGTGTTGGCTAGGTAAACGCCCCGTAGTAAGAGGGGTAGTTATGAACCCTGTGGACCACCCCCATGGGGGCGGTGAAGGGAAAGCCCCCATTGGTAGAAAAAAACCCACAACCCCTTGGGGTTATCCTGCGCTTGGAAGAAGAACTAGGAAAAGGAAAAAATATAGTGATAGTTTTATTCTTCGTCGCCGTAAGTAAATACGTAACTAGGAATATGGAAAATTGCATTCTTGGAATTTGCAATAATGCGATGGGCGAACGACGGGAATTGAACCCGCGCATGGTGGATTCACAATCCACTGCCTTGATCCACTTGGCTACATCCGCCCCTTATCCAGCTAAAGGATTTTTCTCTTTGTTCCATTCATCATTATTCTATTTATTCTGACCTCCATACTTCGATCGAGATATTGGACATAGAATGCCACTCTTTAAAATGAAAAAAGGAGTAATCAGCTGTGACACGAAAAAAAACGAATCCTTTTGTAGCTCATCATTTATTGGCAAAAATCGAAAAGGTCAATATGAAGGAGGGGAAAGAAACAATAGTAACGTGGTCCCGGGCATCTAGCATTCTACCCGCAATGGTTGGCCATACAATCGCGATTCATAATGGAAAGGAACATATACCTATTTACATAACAAATCCTATGGTAGGTCGCAAATTGGGGGAATTCGTGCCTACTCGGCATTTCACGAGTTATGAAAGTGCAAGAAAAGATACTAAATCTCGTCGTTAACTGAATTCAGAATAGAAAGATTCAAAATAAAAAAAAACAAAGGTAGGCGGGGAATAACCTTATTTATGACAAGTTTCAAACTCGTAAAGTATACCCCTAGAATAAAGAAGAAGAGTGGGCTAAGGAAACTCGCAAGGAAAGTTCCAACCGATCGTCTACTTAAGTTCGAACGGGTTTTCAAAGCACAAAAACGCATCCATATGTCTGTTTTCAAAGCACAAAGAGTTCTTGATGAGATTCGCTGGCGTTACTACGAAGAAACTGTTATGATACTGAACCTCATGCCTTATCGAGCATCTTATCCCATCCTAAAGTTGGTTTATTCGGCAGCAGCAAATGCTACTCATTATAGGGATTTCGACAAAGCGAATTTTTTCATCACTAAAGCCGAAGTCAGTAGGAGTACTATTATGAAAAAATTCAGACCTCGAGCTCGAGGACGTAGTTCTCGCATAAAAAAAACCATGTGTCATATAACAATTGTACTAAATATAGTAAAGAAATCGAAATAATCTTTAGATCCATCTAAGATTTCGATTCCCAGTAAAAAAAATCGAATAGAAAAATATGGGACAAAAAATAAATCCACTCGGTTTCAGACTTGGTACAACCCAAAATCACCATTCCTTTTGGTTCGCACAACCAAAAAATTATTCTGAAGGTCTACAGGAAGATAAAAAAATACGGAATTGTATCAAGAACTATATACAAAAGAATAGGAAAAAAGGCTCGAATAGAAAAATAGAATCAGACTCAAGTTCCGAAGTAATTACACATATAGAAATTCAAAAAGAAATCGATACGATCCACGTCATAATCCATATTGGATTCCCCAATTTATTAAAGAAAAAAGGAGCAATCGAAGAATTAGAGAAGGATCTACAAAAGGAAGTTAATTCTGTAAACCAGAGACTTAATATTGCTATTGAAAAAGTTAAAGAACCTTATAGACAACCTAACATTCTTGCAGAATATATAGCTTTCCAATTAAAAAATAGAGTTTCATTCCGAAAGGCAATGAAAAAAGCCATTGAATTAACTAAAAAAGCAGATATAAGGGGAGTAAAAGTACAAATTGCAGGTCGTCTCGCAGGGAAAGAAATTGCACGTGCCGAATGCATCAAAAAGGGTAGACTTCCCCTCCAAACAATTCGCGCTAAAATTGATTATTGCTGCTATCCAATTCGAACTATCTATGGAGTATTAGGTGTAAAAATTTGGATATTCGTAGACGAAGAATAACTAGCCTTGTCTTCCCATTCTGCTCAGTGATAGAATAAAAAATGACAAGAGCCTTATTTTTCCTGAAATCCCTGAAAAAAAGAAGAAATTCTACCTCTTTCTATAAGATTTAATGAAAATTGATAAATCTTTTAATATAATTGCTATGCTTAGTGTGTGACTCGTTAGTTTTTTCTTTAGAGTCGAAAATAGAGATTCAAAAAAAATTGACTGAACCCTACTATAAATAGAAAAAAAAAATTTAGTAATTATAGAAAATTCACTAATAACCAACCTATTACTTCGTATTGTCGAGATCCTAACTAAGAAACAGTCACTATATGAATAAATATATCTATCATAAATGAGTAGATCTATCATATAGTTGTAGCAACTGCAATTTTTTGAAAACGGATTCTAGGTTGTGAAGCAAAACTAAAGGGATGTGGATAAAAGGAGGGATGATAGAAAGAAAGAAGAGGAATAAGAAAGATATAGGATTCCAATATGTATGGTCTATGAGTTACATCATAAAAAGCAATGTGATAAAGCATCAATATAATAAAAATAACAGAGAATTCGAAATCGTAACTTGAAACAAGAAATACAAATTTAAAACAATAATAAAGAGCGGCCCGGGTTAATAAAACTGAGAAAATTGACTCGGAAAGAAATTTTTTGGAAGCTCCATTGTGGGATTCAGACCTAACCATTAAAGGAGAAGTAGTGGGAACGACAGAACCTATGACTGCATAGGATTTTATTGAAAAGAATCCTAATACTTCATTGGGTGGGATGGCGGAACAAACCAAAATAATTGCCTTATTTGGTAAGATTATAATATAAATTAACAAATAAGACAGGAAAGAGTAAATATTCGCCCGCGAAATCTTTATTGAATTAGAATACTTTACCGCGATTCAATAAGAGTAAAAATAAGGAGATTTTTTGTTAAGAAAGATTACATTATCTATAAATATAGAATATAGATAAATATACACACATCTAGATATATTCTAGATCTTCTTTCTTGACTATATATTTATCTATTTTAACAAATTCCATATTCAATATTAAAAAACCCCTAACTTTTTCTATTATCTATTAATGTGCATCTATCCGTAATATTTTGGAATATTATGGAATTAGAGAAATTTGCACGCTTTCTCATTTCATTCGCGAGGAGCTGGATGAGAAGAAACTCTCATGTCCAGTTTTGCAGTAGAGATGGAACTAAGAAAGAACCATCGACTATAACCCCAAAAGAACCAGATTTCGTAAACAACATAGAGGAAGAATGAAGGGAAAATCCTGCCGAGGCAATCGTATTTGTTTTGGTAGATATGCTCTTCAAGCACTTGAACCCGCTTGGATCACGTCGAGACAGATAGAAGCAGGACGAAGAGCAATGACACGATATGCACGTCGTGGTGGAAAACTATGGGTACGTATATTTCCCGACAAACCGGTTACACTAAGACCCACGGAAACACGTATGGGCTCAGGAAAGGGATCCCCCGAATATTGGGTAGCCGTTGTTAAACCAGGTCGAATACTTTATGAAATGGGCGGAGTATCCGAAACTGTAGCTAGAGCAGCTATCTCCATAGCTGCCAGTAAAATGCCCATACGAAGTCAATTTCTTCGATTAGAGATATAGAACCCCAAAAAAAGAGTATTGAAGATAAAAAACCCAGGTTTTTCTTTCTGGAAAGACAATATTTCTTTCATCCTTTTGCATTGAAATAACAAATTGAAATCAAAATAATATGATTCAACCTCAGACCCTTTTAAATGTAGCAGATAACAGTGGAGCTCGAAAATTGATGTGTATTCGAGTCATAGGAGCTGCTAGTAATCAGCGATATGCTCATATTGGTGATGTTATTGTTGCTGTAATCAAAGACGCAGTGCCCCAAATGCCTCTAGAAAGATCCGAAGTAATTCGAGCTGTAATTGTACGTACATGTAAAGAGTTCAAATGCGAAGACGGTATAATAATACGCTATGATGACAATGCAGCGGTTATCATTGATCAAAAAGGAAATCCAAAAGGAACTCGAGTTTTTGGCGCGATCGCCGAGGAATTGAGAGAATTGAATTTTACTAAAATAGTTTCATTAGCTCCTGAAGTATTATAAATACTAGTAGGCAAGATATAGATCAAAGAAAAAATTAGTAGATTGTGTTTCACGTATATGCTTTAAAATCCAAAATTTAGAGAAAAAAAAGGAAAACATGTTGATTATAGAAAAATTAGGAGGAACCTAGAATTAGAGTCTTATGGGCAAGGACACTATTGCTGATTTACTAACCTCTATAAGAAACGCGGACATGAATAAAAAAGGAACAGTTCGAGTAGTATCTACAAATATTACCGAAAACATTGTTAAAATACTTCTACGAGAGGGTTTTATTGAAAGTGTTCGGAAACATCAGGAAAGTAACAGATATTTCTTGGTTTCAACTTTGCGACATCAAAAGAGAAAGACTAGAAAAGCAATATATAGAACTAGAACCTTTTTAAAGCGTATCAGCCGACCCGGCTTACGAATTTATGCCAACTATCAAGGAATTCCTAAAGTTTTGGGCGGAATGGGAATTGCTATTCTTTCTACTTCTCGAGGTATAATGACAGATCGAGAAGCTCGACTAAACGGAATTGGGGGAGAAGTCTTATGTTATATATGGTAATCGCCCCTCCTATAGTACCCGAATTCTATCTCGAACTTCCTATTTTTCAAATAAAAAAAAACGTTGTATTTTTATTTGAAAATCAAAATAGAAAAATAGGAGAAAAAAAAAATATGACAGAAAAAAAAAACCCGAGAGAAGCAAAAGTCACTTTCGAAGGTTTAGTTACGGAAGCCCTACCCAACGGAATGTTCCGCGTTCGCCTAGAGAATGACACCATCATTCTGGGCTATATTTCAGGAAAGATCCGGTCTAGTTCTATACGAATACTGATGGGGGATAGGGTCAAAATTGAAGTAAGTCGTTATGATTCAAGCAAGGGACGTATAATTTATAGACTTCCCCATAAGGATTCGAAGCGTACCGAAGACTCGAAGGATACCGAAGATTTGAAGGATACCAAAGATTTGAAGGATACCAAAGATTCAAAGGATTAGGTTTTTCTTTTTTTTTTCTAGGGTAATAAATTCAAAGTTCCAAAATTCAAGCGAAGAGACTTATTTTTTCCCAAAGATTAGATTCATAGTTTAAGAAAGGAATACGGAAATATGAAAATAAGAGCTTCTGTTCGTAAAATTTGTACAAAATGTCGACTGATTCGTAGGCGTGGACGAATTAGAGTCATTTGTTCCAACCCGAAGCATAAACAAAGACAGGGGTAATCTTTCGAAAAAGAACTTTACTTTCTAAAAAGTAAAAAAAGTACCCGCGGAAATGTCCAAATTCCAAATAAAATAATTAAAGTAAAGGATATATTTTACCCTGAAACGGATATCTTTGTATCTTTTTTTCTTTTTGTTATTTCTAACTCATATTTATGAGATAATAAAATATGACAAAAGCTATATCAAAAATTGGTTCACGTAGGAAAGTGCGTATTGGTTTGCGTAGGAATGCGCGTTTTAGTTTACGGAAGAGTGCACGTAGAATAACAAAAGGAGTTATTCATGTTCAAGCTAGTTTCAACAATACCATTATAACTGTTACAGACCCGCAGGGTCGGGTGGTTTTCTGGTCCTCCGCGGGTACTTGTGGATTCAAAAGCTCAAGAAAAGCATCACCCTATGCTGGTCAAAGAACAGCAGTAGATGCTATTCGTACAGTGGGTTTGCAACGAGCAGAAGTTATGGTAAAGGGTGCTGGTAGTGGAAGAGATGCCGCATTACGAGCCATTGCTAAAAGTGGTGTACGATTAAGTTGTATACGCGATGTAACACCTATGCCGCATAATGGATGTCGACCTCCTAAAAAAAGACGTCTGTAAAAGAATTAAACCGCTTTCAAGAGAAATAAACAATTCAATGATCAAATAATAATACTAGTCTATTATGGTTCGAGAGGAGGTAGCAGGATCCACTCAAACACTACAGTGGAAGTGTGTTGAATCAAGAGTAGATAGTAAGCGTCTTTATTATGGGCGTTTCATTTTGTCCCCGCTTAGAAAAGGTCAAGCGGATACCGTCGGTATTGCCTTGCGAAGAGCTTTACTTGGAGAAATAGAAGGAACATGTATCACACGTGCAAAATTTTGGAGCGTGCCACACGAATATTCTACAATAGCAGGTATTGAAGAATCCGTACAAGAAATTTTACTAAATTTGAAAGAAATTGTATTGAGAAGTAATCTCCATGGAGTTAGAGACGCATCAATTTGTGTCAAAGGTCCTAGATACATAACTGCTCAAGATATCATCTTACCCCCTTCCGTAGAGATCGTTGATATGGCACAACCTATAGCTAACTTGACAGAGCCCATTGATTTCTGTATTGAGTTACAGATCAAGAGAGATCGCGGATATCACACGGAACTCAGAAAGAACTCTCAAGATGGAAGTTATCCCATAGATGCTGTATTCATGCCTGTTCGAAATGTGAATTATAGTATTTTTTCTTGTGGGAATGGAAATGAAAAACACGAGATACTTTTTCTAGAAATATGGACGAATGGAAGTTTAACCCCTAAGGAAGCGCTTTATGAGGCTTCTCGTAATTTGATTGATTTATTTCTGCCTTTTCTACACGCGGAGGAAGAGGGCACTAGTTTCGAAGAAAATAAAAACAGGTTTACTCCACCCCTTTTAACCTTTCAAAAAAAATTAACTAATCTAAAGAAAAACAAAAAAGGAATTCCATTGAATTGTATTTTTATTGATCAATTAGAATTGCCTTCTAGAACGTATAATTGTCTCAAAAGGGCCAATATACATACACTATTGGACCTTTTGAGTAAGACTGAAGAAGATCTTATGAGAATTGACAGTTTTCGTATGGAAGATGGAAAACAGATATGGGACACTCTAGAGAAGCATCTCCCAATTGATTTACCTAAGAATAAGTTCTCGTTTTAAATCCATTGCAATTTTTTCCTCTTCTTCCTTTTCGAGTTAGAATAAAAAAAAAACAATTTTGCATCTTTGGCACAATCTATATTTTCGCGAAATGGATCATAATAAAATGGATTTTAGGTATCTAGGGAAGATTCACTTGGAAGTAACTATTTCCTAGATACCTATGCACGGTACTTCACGGTTGAATGAATCAACCTGCAAAATCCCTAAAAAAGACCTAAAGTTAAGGATTTTTCAATGGGTAATGTTGCTCCAATACCTAACCAAAGAGCTACCGCAGTACCGATTAAAAAAACTGTCGTAGCTACTGGGCGACGAAATGGATTTTGGAATTTATTGACATTCTCTAGAAAGGGTACTGTCAATAAGCCCGTTGGCACAGAAACCATTAAGAGAACACCCAATAACTTATTGGGTACTGTACGGAGTATTTGAAACACGGGAAAGAAGTACCACTCGGGTAATATTTCCAGAGGAGTTGCAAACGGATCCGCCGGTTCACCAATCATTGACGGCTCGAGAACCGCTAAACCTACATTACATGCAATAGTACCTAGAATTACTACTGGAAAAATATATAAAAGATCGTTGGGCCACGCGGGTTCCCCGTAATAATTATGTCCCATCCCTTTAGCTAATTTTGCTCTTAATACAGGATCATTTAAGTCAGGTTTCTTTGTTATTGGGATAGGTGAATTCTTTAGGATCCATCCCCCAAAGGAACCGGACATGAGAATTTTGCATCATCCGGCTCGAGCAAGAATGAAAGAAAAAAGACCGTGGAAGATCCATAATAGAATAAGGTATATAATGACTCAATGACTCTAGGTAAGAAAAGCTTTATCAGATTCTCTTTTCCGAAGTTGCACCTACAACTACTCATTGAAAAGAATCCTATTCTTATGGGTAAATGCTCAATATCCAAGTGGGCTTGCAAATTTGATCATGATCAATTGCTTTGTGGATTGTCTCATGTCTCTTGATTAGTTGGTGTTTATCCCCTCAATATCGCAAATTTCTTACGTCCAAACAAAGTATTTACTTGTTACTAATAAAAAATCAAAAAGTCTAGCCTACGTTCTTCCTTAGATACCTTCTTTTACTCCGATAGTATTGCGGATCGCAATCGATGCAAAGAAAATGAATGCATTTCCATACTATAATAAAAAAAGTAAGTGTAATAAATAGAGAATTAGATCATGTGATATGACTTATTCCATTTCTACTCTATGGGATCTTACGGAGCCTGTTCATGGATGACATGGTCGAGGTATGATCATAGAAAATATTCTCCTCAAGTGAACCAGCCTATCCTTCCTAGATAGGGGACTTACGTGTTGATTGGATGCGGAGACACCTTTGGTTGTGAATTCTAATGTGGCAGATCCAATTCTTTATCTGCATGGCCAAATCAATAATTCAAGTCACACACTCCCATAATCCGCCTTATTTTCTTTCGTAAAATTAACTTCAACTATTTGTATCAAAATACTTCGGAGTTGAAAAAAAGCATCCAAATGACATGTCTTATTTTACAATAACCCATGTTTGTAGCAATGAAATACCACAACCTACCCGATATGATATATGAGAATTCGAATTATCTTTCTCTATAATATGCCTTCCCTATAAAGGACCCGAAATACCTTGCTTACGTATCATTGGAAAGTGCATTAACATAAATACGGCAGTAAGCAGAGGCAGTACAAAAGTATGTAAACTATAAAAACGAGTCAAAGTGGATTGGCCCACACTAGCACTTCCACGCAATAACTCCACTAAAGGCGATCCTATTACCGGAATCGCTTCAGGTACACCTGTCACAATTTTGACTGCCCAATAACCAATTTGATCCCAAGGCAAAGAATAACCAGTTACACCAAACGATGCAGTCAATACAGCCAAAACCACACCTGTGACCCAAGTTAATTCGCGGGGTTTTTTAAATCCACCTGTGAGATACACACGAAATACGTGCAGGATCATCATTAGAACCATCATACTTGCTGACCATCGATGAACTGATCGGATTAACCAACCAAAGTTGGCCTCGGTCATTATGTATTGAACCGAGGAAAAAGCCTCTGTAACGGTTGGGCGGTAGTAAAAAGTCATAGCAAAACCTGTAGCGACTTGTACTAGAAAACAAGTAAGTGTAATTCCCCCTAAACAATAAAATATGTTGACATGAGGAGGAACATATTTACTAGTTATATCATCCGCAATTGCCTGAATCTCAAGACGTTCCTCAAACCAATCATATACTTTATTGAGATAGGTAACTAACCCGAGTCCCCCTCCGAGAACCGTATATGAAAATTGCATCTCGTACGGCTCAAGCAGAAACACACAAATTTTCAACGGATATTAGAAAAAAAAGGGTTCAAAACTTCATCAGCCACTGGATTGGGTCGATTTGCCTTGAAGATATGAAATAAGAAAAATCCAGAATTTATTCTTTGTGATGATAATGCCAAAAAATCTCAAGTTGGCTCATCTGTCTTCCTTTCTTTGCCTTATGTTCGTCATTAGAGGCCTCTTGACTTTTCTCTTCCCTATTTTGGATTTCTTTTTTTTTTTTGCGTAATGCGGATTTACTCTTGTTTTGTTTTACTAGTAAATAAATAAAGCAAAAATTCTAGTAGTTTTCTGATAGAAATTATCTTGTTGAGATCCTATGAATCAGTTCAATTAAAACCTTAGATTCATACTAGAGCCACGATGATTGAGTCTCAAGCTAAACAAAAGGCAAGGGTTCTTCGAATAAGAACCGCTTGATGATCATTTATTGAATCGGTGTAATAACTCGACAAAATCGAGAGAAAAAAAAAAGTTGTCTTTTGGGCAAACAAATTTGGAAGGAAGAAATTTTCTTTTTTTATTAAAAACTACTTGAATTTTTTTCAGTCTGGTTGCGAGGTCTGAATAGTGAGTATGAATCATAGTTCCATTTTTTTTTCTTGATCCACTCTATCTATTTCGTGTTCCAGATACTAGAATAAATAATAAATATCCGACGAATTAGAATCATCTTGATAGAGATAACAGGCCCTTTCTATGTATTATCAATAGGATCAATTCTAACAAGTCACACACTCATATTCCAGAGATACCGAAACAAAAAAATTCCACGGTCGAACTACCAGAATGTCTAGAAATGTAGAGCTTAAAGTAGAAAGGCTTTTTTGGATAAAAAACTATGACTTCGTAGTTTTAGTTAGTAGAAACCTAATTCATTAAAATTCCGTCCAGTAAAACAGAAGAATTATAAATTTCTAAAATGATAGATAGGAATATCGCGAATAAAGCCATTGCGACCCCCATAAAAGGAGTAGTCCCCCAACCCGGAGCTACTTTCCCATATTCCGAATTCAAGGGTTTCAATAAACTACCTGCGCGAGTTCGTCTTGGCCCAGGTCTAGAACTATCTTCAACGGTTTGTGTAGCCATAAATTCTATTTAATCATTGGTGTTGACTTTGTATACTATTCCGTTGTAGTTGTAAATACACGATCTTTTCGTAGATCCATTGTAATCTTGAAATTCTATAAAAATGGAAACAGCAACTTTAGTCGCCATCTCCATATCTGGTTTACTTGTAAGCTTTACTGGGTATGCCTTATATACCGCGTTTGGGCAACCCTCTCAACAATTAAGAGATCCATTCGAAGAACACGGGGACTAATTGAAGTAAGAAGTCTCCCAGATGGGGAGACTTCTTACTTCAATGAAATTATTTCATTTTTTTAGTCGGAACCTTAGGTGGTTCTCGGAAGAAGATAGCGAAAAAAATTATCCCTAAAGTCGAAACTAAAAGGAACGTATAAACCAATGCTTCCATAGATTCGATCGTGGTTTATTTACAATTATAACTTCCACACCTATTCATTTGTCATTTGGGATCATTTCCCATATAAAGAAAGAAAAAGAGTCAAAGAAAGGATGGGAGATGTTTCCCATGTCAAATCAAAAAAGAGAGATGAAAGATACCATAGCAATGTGGTATCAGACTGCCTGTCTCCTTGTAGTTGGATCTCCAACTTTTTGGAATGTTCCAAATTCCACTTGAGCATCCAAGTCTGGATCAATACCAGCAAAAACATCTCGGAACAAGGTTCTAGCGCCATGCCAAATGTGTCCGAAAAAGAAGAGCAAAGCAAAGGTAGCATGACCAAAAGTGAACCAACCCCTTGGACTGCTGCGAAAAACACCATCCGATTTCAAAGTAGCCCGATCTAATTCAAAAATTTCCCCTAATTGGGAACGCCTCGCATATTTTTTTACAGTAGCAGGATCAGAATAACTTACTCCATTAAGTTCGCCACCATAGAACTCCACCGTTACGCCTACTTGTTCAACACTATATTTGGATTCTGCTCTTCTAAAAGGAACGTCCGCTCTCACAATTCCCTCTTCATCTACCAAAACAACCGGAAATGTTTCAAAAAAAGTAGGCATACGGCGTACAAAAAGCTCGTGCCCTTCTTTATCTCTAAAGACGGGATGTCCTAACCATCCAACAGCTATTCCATCCCCATTGTCCATTGAGCCTGCTCTGAATAATCCCCCCTTTGCCGGATTATTACCAATATAATCATAAAAGGCTAATTTTTCGGGAATTTTAGACCAAGCTTCTGAGAAACTAAGATTTTCGGCTAACCCATCGCTAACTCTTCGATATATTTCTTGCTGAAAGTATCCCTGATCCCACTGATAACGAGTAGGCCCAAATAATTCGATTGGGGTAGTTGCTGACCCATACCACATAGTTCCGGCAACTACGAAAGCTGCAAAAAAAACAGCAGCGATACTACTGGAAAGTACAGTTTCAATATTGCCCATACGTAATCCTTTGTATAGACGTTGAGGCGGACGGACACTAAGATGGAATAGGCCCGCTAATATGCCCAATGTACCCGCAGCAATATGATGAGAAGCTATTCCCCCCGGAACAAAAGGATCAAAACCTTCTACACCCCACGCTGGATTTACAGCTTGTACTTTTCCAGTTAGTCCATAAGGATCGGACACCCATATCCCAGGACCATACAAACCCGTTACATGAAATGCGCCAAAGCCAAAGCAAGCCACCCCTGCAAGAAATAAATGAATTCCAAAGATCTTGGGCAAATCCAAAGAGGGTTTTCCCGTCCGCTCATCACAGAATATTTCTAGGTCCCAATATACCCAATGCCAGATAGCTGCCAAGAAACACAAGCCAGAAAACACAATATGCGCACCTGCCACACCTTCATAACTCCAAATACCCGGATTCGTTACAGTTCCTCCTGAAATACTCCAACCACCCCACGAATTGGTTATTCCTAAACGAGTCATGAAGGGAATGACGAACATACCTTGTCTCCACATTGGATCCAGAACAGGATCAGAGGGATCAAAAACCGCTAATTCGTATAAAGCCATCGAGCCGGCCCAACCAGAAACTAGAGCTGTGTGCATTATATGCACCGAAAGCAATCGACCCGGATCATTCAATACAACAGTATGAACACGATACCAAGGCAAACCCATGGAAATACCCCTTTTAGCAAAGAAAAATAGACACGATGTCGCTTTATTTTATCGCATTGGAAAAGACTATCCATATCCTATGTACCTAACCCCTCTAGGGGATTCTGTGTCAGAAAGCGTGAATATTTATTTCATTCCATTAAAAAAAAGAAGCCAATTCTGTTCGTAAGAAGAAAGAGAAGCAGATCTATTCTATACTCGATAAGTGCCAATATGCAATGGGTAGCTTGGCCTATTTGGAAAAAAAAAACGAAGAATAGATCCCTATCCCTCTTTGTTTATCATTCCAATCACCGATTCCTTTTTCTTTATTCAATCTGTCTTACCTTCCTTATAGATATAACCTTTCAATCTATGTATTATTTCAATCTACGTATTAATAGAATCTATAGTATTCATATAGAATAAGAAAAAAAAAAAGACAATAAACTGCGGATTCTTTCTTTCTCTTCCATTCTTACGTTTCTATATTAAAGTGTAGTTTTCTTACTTAAATTTAATAATATTAATCTAATATGCCCATTGGTGTTCCAAAAGTACCTTACCGGATTCCCGGAGATGAAGAAGCGACTTGGGTTGACTTATACAATGTTATGTATCGAGAAAGGACACTTTTTTTAGGTCAAGAGATTCGTTGCGAGATCACGAATCATATTACAGGTCTCATGGTATATCTCAGTATAGAAGATGGAATTAGCGATATTTTTTTGTTTATAAACTCCCCAGGCGGGTGGCTAATCTCAGGAATGGCAATTTTTGATACGATGCAAACGGTGACACCAGATATATATACAATATGCCTCGGAATAGCTGCGTCCATGGCATCCTTCATTCTGCTTGGAGGAGAACCCACCAAGCGTATAGCATTCCCTCACGCGAGGATTATGCTTCACCAACCTGCTAGTGCTTATTATCGGGCAAGGACACCAGATTTTTTCCTAGAAGTGGAAGAGTTACACAAAGTTCGCGAAATGATCACAAGGGTTTATGCACTAAGAACACGCAAGCCTTTTTGGGTTGTATCCGAAGACATGGAAAGGGATGTTTTTATGTCAGCAGACGAAGCCAAAGCTTATGGACTTGTCGATATTGTAGGGGATGAAATGATTGACGAGCACTACGATACTGATCCAGTGTGGTTTCCAGAAATGTTTAAGGATTGGTAGTGGTCGGATTTCTTGTAAATTTATTTCAAACCTAAATTCAGGTTTTTTGCGATTTAATAGAAAATAGAAATACTTCATGATGATCAATCATCAGGTTAAGATCGATCTAAACCAATCCTTTTTTTCTATATACATACGACATGCCAACGGTTAAACAACTTATTAGAAACGCAAGACAGCCAATACGAAATGCTAGAAAATCGGCCGCGCTTAAGGGATGTCCTCAGCGTCGAGGAACATGTGCTAGGGTGTATGTGCGACTCGTTCAGATCATGAGTTCAAACAAATAAGACAATTTTTGAAGTATCCATGATCGGTACCAATGAATAGGATAGAGCTTCTCTATCCTAGATTTCTATGGTAATATGGAATTTCTGGTTTCCTTTGGTGCAAATCCAATCATCTAAATTGGAAATAAGAAGCAATTCCCCCATTGGTAGAAAGTGGTTATCCATTAAGCGGAGGAAATAGTAATAAAAAGAAAAAGGCTTATGCTCCTTTATCTTAAAAGAACGGACTAACAGGGTCAGCTACTTAGCCAACTTTCATAATTAAATGCCGTCACTGTATGGATAACTCTTATTGTGAAAAGAGCTATTTACTCTATAATGGATAGGTAGAGCCAAAGAATGTGAACTATACAAGTTCACAATACCTTTTGATGAAATGAAAGAAAGGGCTCCGGTGTATAGAGAGGGCCTCACCGTTTAAAAGGGAACCATAGAAACGATGGAACCCACTATTTTTTTGAGTATCGTTAGAATTTGTTATTTCTATGCGAAATAACTGAAGGGAATAGAATAAAAAATCGTGGTTGGGAAGGTTACAGTAGCAAAAGCCATTGGAATTCATATTTTATATATCGGAATAATTCGTTTTGTTATTAATGGGAAAAAGAATGGCTAAAAGAAGAGAAATCATTAGTTATTCATTAAGGTTAATTTGATTCAATGACCAGAGTTCCGCGAGGATATATAGCTCGGAGACGACGAACAAAAATGCGTTCATTTGCCTCAAACTTTAGAGGGGCTCATTTAAGACTTAATCGAATGATTACTCAACAAGTAAGAAGAGCTTTTGTTTCCTCTCATCGAGATAGAGGCAGGCAAAAGAGGGATTTTCGTCGTTTGTGGATCACTCGGATAAACGCAGCAACGCGGATATATAAAGTATTCAATAGTTATAGTAAATTAATACACAATCTGTACAAGAACGAATTGATTCTTAATCGTAAAATGCTTGCACAAGTAGCTGTATCAAATCCAAATAATCTTTACACGATTTCCAATAAAATAAAGATCATCAATTAAATGGATAAAAAAGTAATATACAGGAATAATTAAAACCGAATTCCCGGAGAGGGAACTCCGGGAAGATACAATAAATTAAGATTAAGTGGTAAGAATCAACGAGCATGTTGCAATAAATAAAAAAACTATTTCTTCTTCCCCATTTTTCTTTCTTATAACAAACACAAGAATCAAAACTGGATTACTTTCCTTATATATAGGTCTGGCCCTTTCGAATAAAACATCAACAATCGGAACTTAAGTTCCGATTGTTGTTTCTTAAATTCTGGTTGGAGTTTCTTAAGTTTCGATTGGAATTGAACTTTTGCGTTAATTGAGGAATATGTCTATTTTTTCTGGGTCTAGGACCAGTAATTACTGAAATTGACTGGGCTTGAAATTGCTTCTCATTCTCATAGTTACGAAATGGTAAGAAAGATAAAATACGAGCCTGTTTTATAGCAAGAGTAATTAATCGTTGTTGTTTCAAGGTTAATCTATTTATTCGTCTCGATAATATTTTTCCTTGTTCACTAATAAATCGATTAATTAAACTCATGTTTCTATAATCAATTGGATCCCCCGGGCCAATCCGAGGACGCCTACGAAAAGGTTGTTTGGATTTACGAAAAGGTTGTTTGGATTTACGAAAAGGTTGCTTGGACTTACGAAAAGTTTGCTTGGATTTTTGAAAAGTTTGCTTGGATTTACGAAAGGGTTGCTTAGATTTATGAAAAGGTTGTTTAGATGTATACATGATTTATTCTTTATGAAAAAATTGGAAAAAATGGATTTCTTTATTTTATTAATTTTGGATCCAGAAGAAGTAGTCTTTCTTTGGTCCATATATTATTTGATTCATATATAGTATATGAATACCCTCTATACATATGAAATAATATCTACCTGAAATCAAATGAGTTGATTTGTATTTTGTATTCTATCTATGTTCTATATATTAAATCTGTTCTTTGGAAAGATCGAACACACGATGCTCCTATTTTTTTATTTCGCCATGAGTCGTATGCTTGCGACAATAACGACAAAATTTTTTGAATTGTAATTGTCCGGGTGTATTGTGGCGATTCTTTTGAGTACTATATCTAGAAATCCCTGTCGATTCCTTATTGGCACCTTTTCGAACACAACTGATACATTCCAAAATAACTCTGATTCTAACATCTTTCCCCTTGGCCATGAACCTCCTTTCTTTTTTGGATTGACTTAACTTAATTCTTCTACTTATTCTTTTATTCTTCTATTTTGAATCCGAAGAAGAAGAATAAAATCCATTAGAATAAAAAATTTTGGAAATTCTTAAATTAAGTAATAAAAAATGGAGAAATAATTAAAGAATACAATCCTTGTCGAATTAGCAAGGATTTTGCTTCGAAATCCTTTCATTTAAGTAGTCAGCCCAGCCTCTTTCTATGCTCTGATTTCTGAGGCCTGACTTAGCTTGGATACCGCTTTTAATTGAATTTCTGTTTTCTAAAATGGGATTTACCGAATTTTTCATGACTCTGAGGTTCAACCCAATCCATCTTTTCTTTCTTTTTCCTTCCTATACTAAAAAAAAAAAAGATTGAAAAAGGGCAAATTTTCGTCATGTCACGAAGAATTCCTCGCATAGCAATAACTAGAATGAAAAAAAAGGGAATGACAAAGCATCTGGGAATAAACGATTAATTTCTATCAATAAACCTGCTAAAGCCCCAAACCATAGAGTACTTAGCACGGGTGCTACAGAGAGATATGTTTTTATATCCCGCATTGAAAATCCTCCTTCCTTATTGGAATACATATATGATCAGATACTCTTGCCCAAGATCTTTTGTATTTCTTTTGTTTAGGCGAAATTCCTAACTAAAAAAACAAAATAAATATTCTATATATAGAATGAACCGTATAGACGAGATTTTCCTATCCCTAAAAAAGAAAAAGATGACCCCTTCTTCCTATACATTACCAAGGAATAGTAATCTTTCTTTTATAGGTGAAATTAGATTGGATTTTAGATGTATACCATTCCTTGACTTGATTATATGAGACCAAAAAGAAGAAATGACAAGAAGGTTCTATAGAGAAAGAGAAGAAAATTACGATGTGGAAAACAAGACAGGAATTGTGTACAATGGCATTGTACAACAATTTGGAAAAGGGATGTAGCGCAGCTTGGTAGCGCGTTTGTTTTGGGTACAAAATGTCACAGGTTCAAATCCTGTCATCCCTACCTATTACTTCTTTCTTCTTTATGGGCAGTAGCGAGGAGATCAATTAAAGTGGGTATAACTTGAATTTGTGGATACTATACGTACGTGAGACACGTTAGGAGTAGAAAAGGGTTTTCTTTTTGAATGAAAGCGCTCTTAGTTCAGTTCGGTAGAACGCGGGTCTCCAAAACCCGATGTCGTAGGTTCAAATCCTACAGAGCGTGATTCCATCTATCTTATGTCGAAGCAGAGTAAAATAACTTAACAAAACAAAGTCGAATTGCAACTCCAATTTGACCTCCTCCAGACCAGAGAGGAGGTCAATCAAAAAAAAAAGAAATATTACTCAATCAAAGATCCAACTGATCCCCACGCCTGTATTGCAAATACGCAGTCACGAATAATCCCGCTAAAGTAATAGGAATTAGACCTAAGACGATTCCAAATAGAAAAACTTCAATCATTTCAATTTGTTCGAGGGGATAAAAAAAAAAGAGGTACGATCTATCCCTAAATAGTAGTCTAAATTATCCACGAATCTCAATGACCAAGAAAAGAATTGTTAATTAGTGTGGAAAAGAGTCGTAGAATACCAGGAATCCAAAAGAAAGATTTTTCTTTTCTGACTTATTCATTCAATTCATTTCAAATAAGACGTATCTTGTTCAAACCAATAAATAGAGCTGGGGTTATAGTTAAAGCAGCCAGTAGAAAACCGAAATAACTAGTTATAGTAAGCATGAAAGGCTTAAATTCCATTTATTTTTTTACTACACTACATATGTTGGTAAAGCACTTACCTAAGTTATGGAAAATTCATAATTCATCGGTTATTTTAGATAATACTAAAAAACAAGATCGAGTGAGATACAGAAGTGTAAAAGAAAATCGATTCATCAGATGCGACATGAGTCCCTAATTCCGAATCAAGAGATTTGTTGTGGAATCTGTCAGTTGAGTAAAGTAATAATATTAAGAACTAGATCATCTAACCCCATTGAAAAATGAAATTGGATTTTCGGGAAAATTTTGGAATAAAAGATAAATAAAGAATTGAAACGGTCGAATATTCCCCTATTCCTTCTTATTTTAACTGATTGTATTCCATATGGAATAAGAGGAGAAGAAAAGCATTCCACGACCCCCCGAGCGAGGGCCCCTTAAAAAAAGGAAAGCTCTTCCTTGAATTTACTTTATTTTTATTCGTTTTTCGAACCCCCAACCAAAGTTGATTCGAAGACGAGTCACTTCAATTATCCTTTTAAGTTTTATCTTCTGTCTTTCCCTATTTCATCTCGTAAAGTTCCACTCTTGCAGTTTAGTCAAGAAAGTTAGACCTAATCCAACAAATAAGGCAA